ATACACATTTGATTTCTCAATAGAAAAACGAGAGAATGTTTTCAGCATTGTGTATTTTCAGATACTATACAATCAAAGGGATGGATCAAATCCAATCAAAAGGGGTATTTCTTTTTTTTTTTTTTTTTTAGGAAATAAAAGGATTAAGGAAAACAGAAGTCAAAATGCAAGTACAATAAAAATGAAGTAATCCGGGAAAAATTGTATCTATTTTGTATCATTTTGGCGGCATGGCCGAGTGGTAAGGCGGGGGACTGCAAATCCTTTTTCCCCAGTTCAAATCCGGGTGTCGCCTGAATTGAATCACCAAAAAACTCGAAATCATAATCGATTTATTGGATTGGTTTCTCAATAGTGTTCTGTAGAACCCCTTTTTGACTCTGCGACATTAATTCCACTATTATTAGTGAGGAATAATTCCTTCGTATTTATAGAGATTAGGGGACATAATGCACATGGATATAGTAAGTCTCGCTTGGGCTGCTTTAATGGTAGTCTTTACATTTTCCCTTTCACTCGTAGTGTGGGGAAGAAGTGGGCTTTAGAAGTACTACTAATTGAGTTCAGGAACCAAACCCGTTTGTTTTATAGATCGTTCTGCAACGCATTTTGAATTATTTAAAATCAAAACTCTGAATTTGGAATCCCATTGGATTCCAATAGAGTAATCTATGATAGGAATCATACTCTTTCAATCCAAGAGATATTTCATTGATTCCCGTCTTTGTACTTCGAAAAGAAAGGGATTCAGATGATTGGAAATTTATTCCAACTTAAAATTATTCCGAAATTTTCTATTTCAATCAACGTGAATGGGCTCTTACTATCTTTATAGACGGATACTAAGCTAAGGAAGACCGGACCTTTTTTTTTTTTATTTATTCTTGACTCTTCAAAAAAGAAGTCGTTTTGTTAAGCGTATACGCACTTTACTATAAGAAATGATATAGAGATAATGATTGTTTAAGGAGAGGCTGGGCAATAATAAGATCTTGCCTCGGGCGAGTTACATATCGGGCATTTACCCTTTGGTTTCTATTCTAATTTTCGAAAGGCGGTTTATGCTTTATCGGCTTATTTCATAAGCGGTTTATGCTTTATCGGCTTATTTCATAAGGCGTTAAAAATAGGCGAGGTTTCCCCTTACTTATTAGTAAAAGGAAAGGAATTCGAAGCATTTTTTCAGATTGATCGGAACAAATAGATGTAGCAAATTAGGTCTTATGTCAATTCCATACAATATATTGAAATGGAATATATATACAAATATAGGAAGAGCATATTGTAGATTGATATATAGAAACTTAAGCGTTTATCTTTATTCTAGATTACAACTTTATAGATTAAGAGATAGATAGTATGGTAGAAAAATGCATTTTTCTACCATACTATCTCTTAGAAAATTTCCGATTCTAGTACGCTCATTTCATTTAAGTTAAGACGTGAAATTGAATCCCTTTCATTTGACTTCGTCAATTTTTGATAAGAACTTGGAAGGAAAGTTTGATTCAAATGAATTTGAAAATTCAATTGAATTAATCATTTTGACTTACTGTTTTTACGTAAATGATAAGTAGAAAAGCGGTAGGAACTAGAATGAATAGTGCAGTAGCAATAAATGCAAGAATATTTACTTCCATAATCTCATCGGTTTTTTACTTCGCAATAACTCGGGATTTAATCCCCTAGAGATGATAAATCTTTCGTCTATCGTCTGTAAATTCAATGAATGAATTACCTCTCGATGATCTTGAACCGGATCACTATCATGAATAACAATATCTGATCTATCAAATCAACTCGTCGTCAAGACTTGAATAGTATAACATAGGAAGTTCTTTTATCCATACCGAATCAAAATTTTGATTCCTAACTGAATTACTCCAAAATGATATTTATCATCCGTTTCCTTGTTTTTTCTATAACCCACCTTGCGTCTTCCTTGGACAATCTTCTGATGAAGGATCATCAGATTGCCTTTCCACTTCAATTAATTACATAGTTCCAAACCTAACAATAACAAACAATAAAAGCGAGATGGAAAAACAGGAAAGAAAAAAGAGATCAAGACTCCTTTTTGCTTTGGGAATGAAAGTATATCCCTCGACACTCTTTACTAGTTCATAGAAAGGGAAAATTCTCTTTTTGTATTTATTGGATCCGTCGGGACTGGCGGGGCTCGAACCCGCAGCTTCCGCCTTGACAGGGCGGTGCTCTAACCGATTGAACTACAATCCCAGGGAAATAAGGGATCTGGCAGGAAATTGGATTCTTTTTTATCTTCGTATGGGGTCTTTCTAAAGGACAAGGGGTTTTATACTATCTCATGGTAGATTGATGCGGTTTATTGGGCCGAGCTGGATTTGAACCAGCGTAGACATATTGCCAACGAATTTACAGTCCGTCCCCATTAACCGCTCGGGCATCGACCCCAGAAGAATCCATTTGCATTTTTTTATTTTATAGGCTTATTGGTAATCCATGATCAACTTCCTTTCGT